AAAACAGATTCATTAAAACTTCAAAAAAATAGGGGACTTCAATTCAATATTCAAATTGTTCCTTATTCAAATTGTTCCTTTTTGACAGTAATTGATAAGAACTAAGAACGAAATATTGAAACCCGATTTTATTTCATTCTACTGTAATAGTATACCAACGACAGAAACTATTCCGATTTCAGTATTAAAATCTTTTATTTATGAATGAATATCGATTATTATTTGATCTATTGTGGTTAGTCAGATCGGTGAGTTGGGTGAAGCTACGGAAAGAGAGGGATTCGAACCCTCGGTAGACAAAAGTCTACATAACAGTTCCAATGCTACGCCTTGAACCACTCGGCCATCTCTCCTCCATAATAATTATGATTCAAAAACAGAGTGAATTGCGAGTCATCATAGTATGTAGATTGTAAAGAAAGTCAAATAGTCTTCTTCACAATCTACATACTATGACGAGAAATGCGGTACACGGAATTGCTGTCATTTTGTAGAAAAAGTATAACTAAGCAAAGGACTTTTTCGAATTTCATTTTTTTTTTTCATAGATAATCTATAAAAATAGTTTGGCTCTTTTTCCGAACTTGATGTCGATAAATCCGCGAGTCTAGAAATTCATTTCGGCCAATTGAACCTTCTCGAACTGTTTCTTTTTAAGAACCAAAAAGATTTGTGCCAAAATAACAGATGCCAAGAAGAGCAAAAGACCTTGGACACGTACTGGATCTTGAAGTACTATTTCTGCATCTCCTTGACCAAATCCGCCCACATTTGGGTTACTGGTCAACGGTTGATCAAATTTGATAGATTCTCCTTCGGAAACGAGAAGTTCTGGCCCTGGGGGGATAATATCAACGACTAGACGTCCATCCGATGCATCCGCTATGGTTATTTCGTATCCCCCCCTTTCTTTGCGTATGATTTTGCTTACTATACCGGCTGCTGTAGCATTATAAACGGTATTATTACTCTTGCTCCCGTCGGGATAAATTTGACCTCTTCCCCTGTTTCCGCCTACATAGAGGGGATATTTTAAGAAGGGACTATCTTTCTTAGTGGCGGGGTTCGGGGAAAGAATAGGAAAGGTGATTTCACTATATTTCTGACCGGGAACAGGGCCTATGACCAGAATATTCTTTTTATTGGGGCGATAACTCTGAAAAGACAGATTGCCTAGCTTTTCTTTCATCTCGGGGGGAATACGATTGGGAGGCGCTAATTCAAATCCCTCCGGTAAAATAAGAACAGCCCCGACATTCAAGGCCCCCCTTTTACCATTAGCAAGAACTTGTTTCAGTTGCATATCATAAGGAATTCGAACAACTGCCTCAAATACAGTATCTGGAAGTACAGCTTGCGGAACCTCAATATCCACGGGCTTATTAGCTAAATGGCAATTGGCGCATACAATACGCCCAGTTGCTTCTCGTGGATTTTCATAACCCTGCTGTGCAAAAATAGGATATGCACTTGAAATAGAGGTCCGAGTTATGATATATATCATGAGCGATACGGAAATGGATCGAATAGTCTGTTCCTTTAGCCAAGAAAAACTAGTATTTCTAATTTGCATAGTCCAATCATTGATAAGGAAAATTTCTACAATAAAGTAAGTAGGTTACTAATTTAGTTTCCTATCCAGGATTCTGCTATTTACTGGACTATTTTTATATTGGAATAGTATATAGGAAAAATCCCCTGGGTGGGTAGAAATAGAAAAACTAAGTACGATTTTCAATGCTTTGCTTATGTACAACTACAAAGTAAGAAATATTCTAATTGGAGTTATTTAATATCGAGAGATCATTTTTCACTTATTGAATGATAAATCACTACAAGTGACGGAGATATACGATTTAAATAATAGAAAACCCAATACTTAAAAATGCTATCTAGAATGACTGGAAGAATAGAAACAAGACAAGATACAATTTGATCATTATGAACAAATCCAAAATCTGTGTAGACAGAGCTAATTATTAGTTCCCAACCACGGGTGGAATGAAATCCGAGACATAAATCAGCTAATAAAAGAATAGAAAGAGCTTTTGTTGTGTCACTTAAGTTATATAGGAATTCCTGAGCCCACGAGTTAAGAATAACAAGTTCTTTATTACCCAAAAAGGAATAACCGCTTAAAACAACGAAAGAGATTAGATTTGTCAATAAGTGCAAAATCATATGGATACGATCCTCATTCTGTATCTTGATTAATTGGATTGTTTCATTATAGATTCCTAGACGAAGGTTTTGTAGATGTGTTTCCGAGTATTCTTTGATCATTTCGTCCAAGAGGAGCAGTTCTTCTAATTCTATGAATTTTTCTAGAATACTCTTTTCTTCAATAGCGCTCAAAAAGGTTTCGGATTGCCCCGTATTCCACCAATAACTAACCCAGGATTCCAGACTTTTATTAAATAATAGAGAAATACTCCAGGGCAAAAATACTATAGATGCAAGATATAAAAGAGGAGTGAATGCTTTCTTTTTTGCCATTTTT